GCTCCACGCCTTCTTTCCTTTGAAGTCCAATTCAATCAAGTAGAGCGCACTAAGTTACATTTTGTTATTTGTAGCAAACAAGTAGTTAGCTTAGATGAATAAGTCCATTTATTTAGTTCTACATTCCTTGGACTTATTCTATATACTCACTTAGATATATAGATACTTATATCTCTACTAAGAATTTTCAAATTGAATTAATTAATAATAACTACGAATTCATAATAATTACAATTCTTAATTATAATTAGTATAAATAGAAAAAATGATATTTTAAAAAACTAATAACAGGTACAAATAGTAAATCGAGGTACCCATTTTATGACAACTTTCAACTTTCCCTCTATTTTTGTGCCTTTAGTAGGCCTAGTATTTCCGGCAATTGCAATGGCTTCTTTATTTCTTCATGTTCAAAAAAACAAGATTGTTTAGATCTAAGGAGACCCAATCTTATCCGTTTTTTTTTTTGAAACTTACACTTGTAGCATAACACAGATATTTAGTTTGGGAAATGTGGTATAACATGTGATTTCCGCCGAACAGAAAGGAAAAAGCTCTTATGCCTGCAGAAAATGATCTATGGGTAAATGAATTCTAGCTAGTTTCAAATAGATCAGGATCGTCAGATGTCTAAAATGTAAAGTTGGTCGATCTATATGTATATCAATATGTATATTGGGATTATATGAAGAGTATGTTATTATTTTAGATCTAACCAATTTGATGAATTACTCCTAAAGGTTCACATCAAACTAGTGCTAGTTCACATCAAACTAGTGCTAGTTGATGAGAATTCCTTCGGAAAGAAAAAAAGTAAAAACCATTTGGGGTATTTTCTCAATTCCAATAAAATGCAATCGGATCAAGTATGAGTTGGCGATCAGAACATATATGGATAGAACTTATAACGGGGTCTCGAAAACTAAGTAATTTTTGCTGGGCCCTTATCGTTTTTTTAGGTTCATTAGGATTCTTATTGGTTGGAATTTCCAGTTATCTTGGTAGAAATTTGCTACCTTTTGTTCCGTCTCAGGAAATCATTTTTTTTCCACAAGGGATCGTGATGTCTTTCTACGGGATCGCGGGTCTTTTTATTAGTTCCTATTTGTGGTGCACAATTTCCTGGAATGTAGGTAGTGGTTATGATCGATTCGATAGAAAGAAAGGAATAGTATGTATTTTTCGTTGGGGATTTCCTGGAAAAAACCGTCGCATATTCCTCCGATTCCGCATAAAAGATATTCAATCCGTTAGAATAGAAGTTAAAGAGGGTATTTATGCTCGTCGTGTCCTTTATATGGACATCAGAGGCCGGGGGGCTATTCCGTTGACTCGCACTGATGAGAATTTGACTCCACGAGAAATTGAACAAAAAGCCGCGGAATTGGCCTATTTCTTGCGCGTACCAATTGAAGTCTTTTAAAAGGAACTGGGCTGAAGAACGAATGCTTTCTCAGCAGGAGGGAAAAAATACAAGAATCCTGTTTTTTCTATAACATAACTTAACTGAAGTTTCGTCAGAACGTTCAGTCGAGCCAAAGCCGACGTATATGGAACAACCATAAAACAAAACTCTTTTTTTGTTAAGTTTCATATTTGTTGGAAGTGATACTTTAGATGCGGATAAATCATATCTTGTAAATTAGTTCCTTTTTGTCAATCGACCTTTTTTTATCCTTTCGTTTGTGTTCCTTACTAACCAATAATGGGGTTTCTTAATAATGATAACTGGCCCATTTCTGTCTTGTTTTGCCGCTTATTTGTTTGATCATCACAATATCTTTCTCTCAATTATTCTATTCTTGGCTATGGGGAATCATTGGAATTTTTTCGAAATAGGAGTTCTTTCGTCTCAAAATCTCAATAATATTCATTTCTTAAAGTACTTCTTTCGGTCATTCATCGAAAAGAGACACTTGGTTGGAATTTGATGAATTGAGATATCTGGAAACAATATTTTGGATTATTTCTTGATTCAAATTCGAAGTGGAGTCGTAGTCTATTTCTGTATTGTTTCTAGATTCAAACAAAATTACAACTAAAATAGATTCATAGGTTTGATACCTTGTCTAGAACTCATGTTTGAAAGAAATATTCGATCACATAGAGTCAGTGGGTTAATTCAAAATTCACAGGTGAAAAATGGCAAAAAAGAAAGCATTCACTCCTCTTTTGTATCTTGCATCTATAATATTTTTGCCCTGGTGGATTTCTCTCTCATTTACTAAAAGCATGGAATCTTGGGTTACAAATTGGTCAAATACTGGTCAATCCGAAATTTTTTTGAATGATATTCAAGAAAAAAGTATTCTAGAAAAGTTCATAGAATTAGAGGAAATCCTCTTCTTGGACGAAATGATCAAGGAATACTCGGAGACAGATCTACAAAAGCTTTCTATAGCAATTCACAAAGAAACGATCCAATTAATCAAGATACACAACGAGGATCGTATCCATACGATTTTGCACTTCTCGACAAATATAATCTGTTTTGGTATTCTAAGCGGTTATTCAATTTTAGGTAATGAAGAACTTGTTATTCTTAACTCTTGGGCTCAGGAATTCCTATATAACTTAAGTGATACAGTAAAAGCTTTTTCGATTCTTTTATTAACCGATTTATGTATCGGATTTCATTCACCCCACGGTTGGGAACTAATGATTGGTTCTGTCTACAAAGATTTTGGATTTGTTCATAATGATCAAATTATATCTGGTCTTGTTTCCACCTTTCCAGTTATCCTCGATACTATTTTTAAATATTGGATTTTCCGTTATTTAAATCGTGTATCTCCGTCACTTGTAGTTATTTATCATTCAATGAATGATTGATAAATGATCCACCAATATTAATTTAATCCAATTAGAATGTTTCTTTCTTTGTAGTTCTACATAAGCATTAAAAACTTTCTATCCGGGGGATTTTCATACTTTTCATACTCATACTATAGTATTCCAGTAAAATGATTCCAATAAATAGCAGAATCGTGGATAGGGAACTATACTAGCGACCTACCCAATTTATTGTAGAAATTTTCGGATCAATGATTAGACCATGCAAACTAGAAATAATTTTTCTTGGATAAAGGAACAGATTACTCGATCTATTTCCGTATCGCTTATGATATATATCATAACTCGGACATCCATTTCAAGTGCATATCCCATTTTTGCGCAGCAGGGTTATGAAAATCCACGAGAAGCAACTGGGCGTATTGTATGTGCCAATTGCCATTTAGCTAATAAGCCCGTGGATATTGAGGTTCCACAAGCGGTACTTCCTGATACTGTATTTGAAGCAGTTGTTCGAATTCCTTATGATAAGCAAGTGAAACAAGTTCTTGCTAATGGTAAGAAGGGGGGTTTGAATGTAGGGGCTGTTCTTATTTTACCAGAGGGGTTTGAATTAGCTCCTTCCGATCGTATTTCTCCCGAGATGAAAGAAAAGATAGGCAATTTGTCTTTTCAGAGCTATCGCCCTAATCAAAAAAATATTCTTGTGATAGGGCCTGTCCCTGGTCAGAAATATAGTGAAATTGCCTTTCCTATTCTTTCCCCCGACCCCGCTACTAAGAAAGATGTTCACTTCTTAAAATATCCTATATACGTAGGTGGCAATAGGGGAAGGGGTCAGATTTATCCTGACGGAAGCAAGAGTAACAATACAGTTTATAATGCTACAGGAGCGGGTATAGTAAGTAAAATCATACGAAAAGAAAAAGGGGGATATGAAATAACCATAACAGATCCATCGGATGGACGTCAAGTGGTTGATATTATCCCTCCAGGACCAGAACTCCTTGTTTCAGAGGGTGAATCCATCAAATTTGATCAACCATTAACAAGTAATCCTAATGTGGGTGGATTTGGTCAGGGAGATGCAGAAATAGTACTTCAAGATCCATTACGTGTCCAAGGTCTTTTGTTCTTCTTGGCATCTGTTATTTTGGCACAAATCTTTTTGGTTCTTAAAAAGAAACAGTTCGAGAAAGTTCAATTGGCCGAAATGAATTTCTAGACTCGTGGATTTATCGACATCAGGTTCGTAAAAAGAACCAAATTATTGTTGTCAATTATGTATGATAAAAAAACAAAAAAAATGAAATTCTGAAAAACCTTTTATTTACTTGCTTTTTTTCTATGAGCTTTCGGGAATCCCTTGTACCGTATTACTAGTCATAATAGGTAGATTTTTGTTTGAAGAGGACTATTTTATTTGACTTTATGACTTTACCATCTCTTTCTTTGTTTTTTTAGCCAAATTGAATTAGTACGACTATATTACTATTGCCAGATTTCAATGTCATAAAATGTATCAATTTTATTCTATTTCAAATAGAATAAAATTGGGATAGATATTAGCATAAGTAAGGCATAAGTAAGTGGGTAATAGAACAAACTAGAGTTGCGGGGAACAAATAAGACTAGGAGGCATTATTCGTCCTTCTAGTCTTCGACACAAGAAAGGGGTGTAGAAAATTCCTTTTCTTGTGTCCAAAGAGTAATGATTTTTGATCCTGTTCGTCTAAAACTCCTAGTCTTGGTTTCGCTTTTCCAGATGTATCAGAACTTTTTTTTTTCGATTTATTACGTAGAATTTTCTTACGTACAATAAAAATAAAGTAGTGGACAAACAAAAAAAGGGGGGAATCTCATTTTATTGATTAAATAGAACGAACTTATAAAAAATTTCCATTTTTCTGAGATATTAAAATAAATAGGTAAATAGAGTATTGAAAGTATTTGTACGATATCAAATCTACAGAAATATATATATAATCCAGGAAATTGAGTGATTCCCCCTTTCTTCTAACTTGGAAAATACTCATTGATACTATCAAGATCAAGGAACAGGTGTTCTGAATCAATCAATGAAGTTTATTTTTCAAAAGTATCATCAGAAAAAATAGAATGGAGTTTTTTGAAACGGCAGAAAAGAAGTCCACTTTGTTTTTTAGACGAAAAAAAAGACTATGATTCTTAAGAACCCAACGGGCCCT